GTAATGGAGATTACATTAGTAGGAATATAGGCGGAAACGTCTCCAGATTGAGTCTCAACTATTGGTAAAGCGGTCATACTTCCTTCGCCTAAAAGAGAATTTAATTTAGCGGCTCTTTCTAAAAGGCGTGAATGCAAATAAAAAACATCCCCTGGATAAGCTTCGCGTCCGGGGGGTCTTCTTAATAGAAGGGACATTTGGCGATAAGCTTGTGCCTGTTTGGAGAGATCATCATAAATTATTAAAGTATGCCGTTCACGGTACATAAAATACTCAGCCAGGGCTGCTCCCGTATAAGGAGCGAGGTATTGTAATGTAGCAGGTGAATCCGCCATTTCAGCTACTACAATAGTGTATTCCATGGCCCCTTCTTCATGGAAAGTAGTTACTACTTGAGCCACGGAGGATGCTCTTTGACCGATAGCCACATAAACACATATTACATCTTGCCCTTTTTGATTGAGAATTGTATCTGTGGCTACTGCTGTTTTGCCAGTCTGTCTGTCCCCAATAATTAACTCTCGCTGACCGCGACCTATAGGGATCATCGAATCGATAGCAATAAGCCCTGTTTGAAGGGGTTCATATACAGAACGCCTGGAAATTATACCCGGAGCAGGAGATTCAATTAAGCGAGATTCCGAAGCTACAATTTCGCCTCTCCCATCAATAGGTTTAGCCAGAGCATTTATAACACGACCCAAGTAAGCCTCGCTCACGGGTATCTGAGCAATTCTTCCTGTTGCTTTTACAAAACTTCCCTCTTGTATCATCAACCCATCGCCCATTAATACAATCCCAACATTTTTGGATTCCAAATTCAGAGCAATACCCCTAGTCCCTTCTGCAAATTCGACTAATTCACCTGACATTATTTCACCAAGACCTATAATACGAGCAATCCCATCCCCCACTTGAACTACGCGACCAATATTCTCAATCCCTACTTTCCTATTATATTGTTCAATACGTTCGCGGAGAATTTTATGAATTTCGTCGACTCGAAGGGTTGCCATTAGTGTTTCTTGACTCTTTTTTTCGGAAGCAAGGGGAAAAATAATGCCTAAATTCTAAACGAAAGTAGAAGTTCAAGGCCTAATTAATTTAATTATCTCTTCGATTCTATGGCCCCGAGAATGCCAATATTAGCACGAATCGTACGGAAATGTAACTCGGTATTCAAACAACTATTCAGAGTTCCTAGAGCTCCTTGCACGGCCTGTTGGAAAACCCGTTGTCGGACCTGATTCATTGCCCTTTGTTTTTCAAAATAAAGGGTTTCGTTTTTAGACTTTTCTAATTGTTCCAAACTAATAGAAGTAGCATTAATCAAATTTGCTTTTTCTCGTTCTATCTCAGAGTATCTATTCATTCGATACTCATCTGCTTCTAGTTCGACTTTCTGTAATCGAACCCGAGCTTTTTCGAGCTGCTCAATGGTCCCTCTACGCAATTCTTCCGAATTTCGAATAGTGCTCAAGATCCTCTGTTTTCGATTATCTAATAAATCTTTTAATGAAAGTAGATTATCTTGCTATTAAGTTTACAACTTTTATGATCTCTTCCCGAACCAAACATGAATCTTTCGATTCATTTGGCTCTCACGCTCCTTTTTTTCTTTTTTTGCTATGGCTATTTCCATATCTTTTTTTTTATGTAATGAGCCTATCCTCTATCTTCTCTTTTCTGTTTATATTTCAATATACCGAAACCCATATAAGAATATAAGACTAGATAAATATTAAGAGGACTCTTCCGCCTAGATAAAAATCTATCATGGTCAGCAAAGTTGTTTCTTTATTTGTATTTGCCCTTTAGTTAATAATTTCAATTTCATTAAGAAAAACTAACTAAATAAATGGAAAATGAAAATTGATAGAATTCCTTTTTTTTTTATTTATTTTTTCTTCAAATCCAAAAAATTTCTCTTTTTTTTTATTTTATACATAGGTCGTCGATTCGGCATTGGATAAAAAAGGGCAGGGTGCCCTTCTAGTAAATAGTTTAAACCATTTTATCGATATGAGTGTTCTATATCAGATAAATTCTACATTAGCTATTTCCCGTTTAAAGCATTTCGGTACTAATACTAATATAGTTGTAGAAAGAGTACCCCTTTTTTTGCCTGGACTTCAAGCAGTTTAGCTTTAACCGTGTTAATGGTCTCACATTATTGGTCTATAGAGAATCAAAGTTGATTTACCAATGAGTCGCGAAATGCTATGGTTCTTCCATATGATTTCTGAATTTATTCAGAAGTAATTCGTCGAGATCGTGCACCTTTTTCTTATTTATCCGAAAAATACTAAAAAATATTTTAAAGTGCAGCCGGATAGATCCAATCTATTCTTGAAATAGACAACTCGCACACACTCCCTTTCCAAAAAAAATCAATACACCAACCACTACAGTTAGATTTATTAGATTTGTTGCTAAAATATCGGTATTAAGCCCGAAACTCCCAGCGGATGGCCAGTGAGCTAAAAAAACGAAAGAATGGGTTACATTTTTCATATGCTCTCCTCTTATAGATAGGACGAACAAAGAACAAAGTTTTTCGATCACTTACTTCGCTCGCCCTTTTTTGATCGGTTTTTTTAATGCAATTTTTTTTTAATGCAAATAGATTCAATCTAGTAATTTATTTTAGATTAAGTCTTAGGTCTCGTTTGACCTGTGAAAGACCTCCTTTGTTGAAATGTTCCCAAAATTCCTAAAATAAAAGGAAAAAGACTTTCCACTGTCCTAAACTAAGGACGGGAAGGAAGAAGGCGAGCATATCCTCTAAATTGATCATCCTCAAATCAGCCCTTCCTGGGGTGGGGTATTGTCTGTCCCAATAAATAGATAATTCCAGGAGTAATAAATAGGAGTAAAGTATTGATATAATTGGAATTGCAGAAGCAAATACCAATTTACTAAAAAAAGAAAAAAGTATCTAATCTAAAGCACTCATTTTCTTTTTTAGGATTAAACAAAAGGGTTCGCAAATAAAAGTGCTAGTGCCACAACTAGTCCATAAATTGTTAAAGCTTCCATAAAAGCTAGACTAAGCAATAAAGTACCTCGTATTTTACCTTCTGCTTCTGGCTGTCTCGCAATACCTTCTACAGCTTGTCCTGCAGCAGTACCTTGACCAACTCCAGGGCCAATAGAAGCAAGCCCTACGGCCAATCCAGCAGCAATAACGGAAGCAGCAGCAATTAGTGGATTCATGGTGAGTTCCTCGTGTCAAAAAAAAAGAAATGGTTAAGGATACAATCAACCAAGAAATTCTTACTTCTAAGCTCTATTGGGGAGAAGTAACTAAAAAGTACAAATTGAAATGATAATCTGAATTGTCCGAACTACTTCGAGATCTCATTTTTAGTTTCTAATCATTAGAGGTTTGTGTAAATCCATATGATTCTTATTATTCTATTTCTCTTTCTTTCCAACCAACAACTCTTTCATTCCATCCTTCTTTCTTTACTCTTCGATATCCTTGAGTTCCTATTATTTCCCCTATAATCTAATCCATAATAAAAGACGAAATAGAGGAAGAACCCCTATTGAAATCGACCTAATCCAAATCCAATAGGAATTAAATCAAGATATACAATTGATAACAATATGCTGCATAGAACTGGATATGGAATCCAATTCCATATAGAGGGAATTCGATATATCGGATTAGATAATGAATCTAACTTAGGAATATATAATATCCCATATACACTTGTTTCTTCTATTTTGCGTATTTTCTTATTTTCTATTGAATCGGATTCGAAAATCATTCCTTAAAGTGGAAACCCGCACAAAAGATGACTGGACTTCTAGACATTAAGGATATAGATCTAGCCTGACTCCGCCCCCCTTAATGCATATATACTTTGACAATTCCGTAATATAGTCTATTCTCTCTCCTACAACTCTAGGTTGTATATTCATACGCATTTCTAACTATTTTGTTTTCCAACCAAGCGGATTATCTGGAACCATGCATGAATTGAGCTAAGCTAAAAAAAAAGACTATTTCGAAAACTAGTCAATTCAATGATGACCCTCCATGGATTCACCTATATAGGCTGCGGCTAACGTTGCAAAAATAAGAGCTTGAATACCGCTTGTAAATAATCCAAGAAACATGACCGGTATAGGGACTACTAAGGGGACTAAAGAAACAAGAACAACAACGACTAATTCATCCGCCAATATATTCCCGAAAAGTCGAAAACTAAGCGATAATGGTTTTGTGAAATCTTCTAGGATGTTAATTGGTAAAAGGATTGGAGTTGGTTTAATATATTTCTCGAAATAACTCAATCCTTTTTTGCTAAGACCCGCATAAAAATATGCCGCTGACGTGAGTAAAGCTAAAGCAACAGTAGTATTTATATCATTCGTGGGCGCTGCTAATTCCCCATGGGGTAACTGTATAATTTTCCAAGGTAAAAGAGCACCCGACCAATTCGAAACAAAAATAAAAAGGAACATAGTTCCAATAAAGGGAACCCAGGGACCATATTCTTCTCCAATCTGAGTTTTGCTCAAGTCTCGAATAAACTCAAGCACATATTCGAAGAAATTCTGACCGTCGGTCGGGATGGTTTGTGGATTCCGAACAGCTATGATAACTGAACCTAGCAAGATAGTAATTACGACCCAAGAAGTGATGAGTACTTGGGCATGAATTTGGAAACTTCCTATTTGCCAATAGAGGTGTTGGCCTACTTCTACACCCGATATATCGTATAACCCCTTGAGTGTTTTAATGGAACATGGTATAATATTCATATTGTCCTCTGATAAAAATTGAACTTCAAAAAAGGAATTCTTTTGATTCAACCATCTCTTTCTCAACTCAGCAACTTGAAGTATTAATCTTATATTTAGGATACCAAGAAATCACATCAGATCATAATATATATCAATACCCTCTAATATATATCAATATTCCCCTTCTTTTATCTATACAAAACAAAAAAGAATAGTAAGTGATCCCATAAATCTACGCAGTTGCCCAAGAATTCACTATTCTTCTTAATCAACGATTTCTTATATAGAGAGAACGGCCCTCACAAATTGCAAATACTAATTTGTTAAGAATCAATCGAATTGAAGTCATAGTGTCATCGTTGGCTGGAATCGATATATTCGCGAGATCTGGGTCACAATTTGTATCGACTAAAGAAATAGTAGGAATCCCCAAAATGGCACATTCCCGAAGAGCTATATACTCTTTTTGCTGATCGAGGACGATCACAATGTCCGGCAACCTCGTCATATATTTGATCCCGCCGAGATATCTTTGCAAGGTCGATAATTTTCTCTTCAAGATTGCCACATCTCTTTTTGGGAGATGGTGGAATTTTCCCATCTTTTCTTCTGCTCTTAAGTCTCTAAATTGAGAAAGTCTAGTTTTCGTAATCGACCAATTCGTTAACATACCACTGAACCACTTTTTATTAACATAATGACAACGAGCCCTTATTGCAGCTGATGCTACTAAATACGCTGCTCTTTTTTTGGTACCAACAATTAAGAAGCTTTTTCCCTGACTTGCTGCATCAAAAACTAAATCACAAGCTTCTGATAAAAAGCGAGCCGTTCTAGCGAGATTTGTAATATGAGTACCTTTACGCTTTGCCGAGATGTAAGGGGCCATTTTAGGATTCCATTTCTTAATACCATGACCAAAATGAACTCCCGCTTCTATCATCTCTTTCAAATTGATGTTCCAATATCTTCTTGTCATTTTTTCCACACTTCCTTTTGATTTTTTCTTTTTTTTTTCATCCTACCATTCCATTACGGAATTTATTTCTTTTTGAAGATTAAGAAAGAGCCGAAATAGCTTGAAATAAATAATAATTGTTCCGATGTAACCTTCCACTGAGAATTGGCCATTGATACATGGTATAAACGTAACCTTAATGAATTAACTGACTTCTTTTACTTATTAAAATAAAAATCGAAAATCTGACCTGTTAGTGTTCTAAGGTCAAAAGTCTAGTTTAAAGTCAAAAAATCTGCTTTATGTATCCTTAAATCGTATAATTGGGGGTAAATGGGGGTTCTGATGTCTCATAGAAATTGTTTGTTACGTCAGAATCAGAAGAAACTAATTCTGTATGGAGAAACAAAATATCTCTCATTTCCGACGCGAATAGATTTTTTTTTTGAATTTCGAAATAAAGGTTCTTGTCTTGTGGGGAACGATGCACAAATTTTTGGAATCCGGTACCAACAGGTATAATCCCCCCCAGAACTACGTTTTCTTTCAGGCCTTTCAACCAATCAATACGACCTCGTAGGGCAGCTTTTGCTAAAACTCGAGCAGTTTCTTGAAAACTTGCTTCAGATATGAAACTTTGGGTATTCAGGGAAGCCCTTGTTATTCCCAATAAGATTGCCCGATAATAGATCGATTCATCCAAAGCTCGCCCTGCTCGTTCCGCTCGCAATAATCCGATTAATTCCCCAGGTGAAAAAACATTAGACATTCCATCTTCGGAAACCCGCACTTTTGATGTTACTTGGCGTATAATAATCTCTATATGTCTATTATGGATCTGTACCCCTTGGGATCGATAAACCTTTTGGATCTTATTAACCAAAGAGATACGACTTTGGGCTATGGTTAGCTCAGCTCCAATCAAGAATCCCCAGGGGACCCCAAGAATTCTTGGTATACGCTCATTCCAATCCTCAATTCTCCTTTCGAGATTCGGCGATAGTGAATCAATTGAACGCGCTTCAAAGATTTGTTCTACTTTTGGAAGACCTTGCGTTATGTCACTAGATCTCGATTTTTCATATATAAACGTAACTAACCTATCTCCTTTGTAAAGGATTTCTCCATAATGACCATGAACAGTTGCTCCTGTAGTGGCCAAATAAGGCTTAGCTGCTCTTATAACAAAGGAATCAATATTAACAATGAAAATTTGACCAGATTTTTTTATGTGCGATTTAAATAGACATACATTTTCGCAAATAAATTGTCCAAGGTGAATTATTGCCGATGTCTCCTCCCAAGAATCATGATGGAGAAAGTGCCAATTCAAATGGAATGGATCCAACATGATGTTACTATCGAAATTCGAAATCCTTTGATTTTCATCTATTAAAGAGTATTTAAGCCCTTGAAGTACTTGGAAGGTTTGTTTCAAATTGTCAAGGAACAAATATTTTTTTAACAGGATCTGATTATGCGTTAGTAAATAGTAAGATGAAGAAAAATTCGATATACTAGGTACAATAGCAGCTAAGGGCCCAAAAATATCTCGAATAGGAATTCTAGGATTCGATTCTTTTACCGCATTGGGATATTTCGAATTCTTGAATAAACCAATTCTAGAACAGTTGGATGCCAACAAAATCATCAAAGATTGGTATTCTTTATTTCGATTCAACAAGGTGCCAATAGCTTCTTGATGTTGGCTAAGTGATTGAATCTTCGCCTTGGAATAAAAGGAATTGGTATTGGTGCGATCTAACCTATTATTGGGAATCGGTCCTGCACTTGTCCTATCATACCTTCTTCGTGTATACGAAATAGTGGACTTGACTAACTCAATTCTTAGGAAATCACGAATCAGATCATTTGCTCTTACCTCAACAAGGGAAGCACGAGCCTCCTCTTTTTCTTCTTGTTCCCAATTCACTACTAAGCAAGTTCGAACAAATTGACTATTCGTGTGATAAATTCTTTGAGTTAACTTGCTATTTTCATGAGAAAGAAAATTGACAAGTCGAAGTTGGAGATTATCCTCTTCTTGCAAGAGATCCTGCGGGAAAAGTGTTGCTAAATTTCTCCCTTCGTCCATTTCATATGCGACTGCAGGTCGAACCGAAACAAAATACTTTTCCTTGCTCTTGAGAATTTTTTTCCGTTGAACATAGACCCAATTTTTCCTTTTTTTTGATTCCTTAGATTCTTTCTTTTCTCTTTCTGGTGGTATCAAACTACCACCTAATATCTTATCTGCTTCTTCAGGAAAATGAATATCTCCGGAAAAGATTTTGAGTTCCGTATGGCTTTTTTTTCTATTCACTCGGACCAATCCACCTAGTCGACTTCTTGTATTTTTTGTGAGTTGTGTATCCACTCCAATGATACTATTATCAAGTACCTTTAGGGATGAGGATCTGGGCAAGATATGCAGTTCTTGAAGAATGAAAAAAAACCGATCTAGTTCTTTTTGGTATTTTAGACTAAATTCTTTTGTTCCTCGATGCTCAATCAAACCCTCTTTTTTTAAGATGGAATCTTCCTCTGGGCTCCCGTATTCGTCCTCTGAGTCTTCTTCTGAGTCTTCCTCTAAAGTCCCATATTCGTCCTCTGAGCCTTCCTCCGGGCTCCCATATTCGTCTTCTGAGTCTTCATCTAGAGTTCCATATTCGTCCTCTCGGGTCCTATATTCGTTCTCTGGGCTCCCATATTCGTCCTCTGAGTCTTCCTCTCGAGTCCTATATTCGTCCTCTAGGGTTTCATATTCGTCCTCTAGGATCCCATATTCATCTTCTAGGGTTTCATATTCGTCCTCTCGAGTCCTATATTCGTCTTCTAGGGTTTCATATTCGTCCTCTCGGGTCCTATATCCGTTCTCTGGGCTCCCATATTCGTCCTCTGAGTCTTCCTCTCGAGTCCTATATTCGTCCTCTAGGGTCCTATATTCGTCCTCTAGGGTCCTATATTCGTCCTCTAGGGTCCTATATCTAAATTTCACAATTCCTGAACCCTTTTTATCTTTTCTGTATCGTGGATCGTCAAAATAAGCAAAAATAGTATTTCTACGTAAAACACCCATAAAGGGGATTTCAATAGAAATCCCCAAACAGGATATTAGTTCTTTCTCTTGTTCTTGATGATATTGTAATGGAATGACGAACCTATTTCTTCGCTTTTTCGCCAATAAATCCGAATTATCTTGAAGAATAGAAGGATAGACAAAATTCCAATGGCCGTTGGACATGATTCTATCCGGCGTTGAATAATCAAGAATTTCCCTATCTTTTTTACCAAAAGTATCCAACAGTCTATGTCTTACTTGATCATTAGCCATTGAGAGGTCAAAGATATATCTTCCGTCAACAGAAAAAGAATAAGTATTCATTTGATCTTGATCCTTGTGGAGCGAAAAAGACGCTATACTGGATCTGCACATACTTACTGACAATATCCATAAATGGCTTGTTTTTGGTAATCGACGAAGATTACCATATTGATATTCGGGCGCATGGTAAACATCAGTACTCCAGTGCATTTCCCCGTCTGATTCGGAATAAATATGCTTTTGTACCCTTTCTTTAAAATGCAAAGTGGACGTTCCGGCACGAATCTCCGCAATTACTTGTTCGGATTCTACATATTGATCATTTTGCACTAGAATCAAGCTTTTTGAGGGAATATTCACACTATATAGAATATCCTGACTCTGAATAGTTACATGCAAGTCTATATAACATAGAAAAGCAGGCTGCCCATGACGGGTACGTGTGGGGTGAACCAAATCCTCATTGAATTGGATTTTTCCATTCGAAGGGGATCGTACAAGGTCGGCAGTACCCCCTGTGAATACTCCACCAGTATGAAAAGTTCTTAATGTTAGTTGAGTCCCTGGCTCCCCAATTGATTGACCCGCAATAATACCTATGGCTTCCCCTAATTCGACCAGATCGCCATGAGTGGGACTCCGACCATAACATAATTGACAGATCCAAGATGTGCTCCGGCAAGTAAAGGGGGTTCTAATATATATTGGTTGTGCTCGAAATGGTTGTGCTCGAAAGGCAGTTATGAATCGATTGACTAATCCAATTCCAATATCTTGATTTCGAGCGGCAATGCATCGTGAACCGATATATATATCGTCTGCTAATACACGACCAATTAGTGTTTGGACAAAAAGTTTTTCCGTCATCCCATTTTGAGGACTCACAGAAATACCTCGGATAGTACCACAATCTCTTCTACGCACAATAATATGTTGAACTACTTCAACAAGTCTACGTGTAAGATATCCAGCATCCGCTGTTCGTACAGCAGTATCTACAACCCCTTTACGGGCTCCGTAGCAGGAAATTATATATTCTGTCAAAGAAAGTCCCTCGCGTAAATTGCTTTGAATAGGTAAATCAATCATTTGTCCTTGAGGATCCGCCATTAATCCTCTCATACCTACTAATTGGTGTACTTGAGATGCATTTCCTCTAGCTCCTGAAAAAGACATTAGATAGACTGGATTAGAAGGATCCGTTATCCGAAAATTCGAATTCATTTCTTGTTTCAAATATTCACTTGTAGCATACCATATCTCAACGGATTGGCGTAATTTTTCTACCGCGTGTACAGCCCCATAATAATAGTGTTTCTCCAAAAGAAAACTCTGTTGTTCCGCGTCTTGGACTAACCATCCCTTAGAGGGTATTGTTAAAAGATCCTCGATTCCTAATGAAATCGATGTAGTAGTGGCTTGATGAAAGCCCAGAGTCTTTATTTGATCCAGTATATGGGATGTATATCCCATTCCGAAATGATCTATTAATCTGCTAATAAGTCGTTTCATAGCAGTTCCGTCTATCTCTTTATTATGAAAGACCAGATTGGCCCGTTCCGCCATACATAAGTACCCCCTTTTTCGGCTGAGTAGGATTCGACAATTGCTGAGTAGGATTCGACAATGGGCCTGAGTCAGTGATTCGAAAATTTAATTAACTTCCTTTCCTTAATCTCAATCTGGATTCGCGCGGCAAAAATGATGATACTAGCGAAATCGGAATGCCCCCCGAAAGGGGCATCGCCGAATCTAACTTCCTTGTTTAGATAGTGTATGAATAGGCCTGACTAAATCCTTGTATGGCTTCCTCTATTTCTCTATAAAAAGAAATATGACCAAGAGTGCTTCGAATGTATATAGAACGGATTTCTTTTTTTCTATTTCCCACTATTAGATAGTGGGCATAAATCTCATGATAAGTCCCCAAAGATTCATATTGAACTTCAATCGGAACTTCTCTTGACCCAATGACGCGTTGATCTAGTTTCCATCGGAGCCACAAGGGACTGTCTAAACTGATTCGTTTCTGTCTATAAGCTCCCAGTGCATCATAGGAACTAGAAAAATGGGGTTCTTTATCTTTCGTATACTTATAATTATTATTATTGTAACTTACTTTTTGATTTGGATAGTTTCCGCAACTATTATATCTATTTGCACAAATACCCCGACGGTTTCCAATCGTTAATACATAAAGTCCTATAAGCATGTCTTGGGTCGGTACGCAAATAGGATCTCCAATAGCAGGAGATAGGAGATTCATATGAGAAAACATAAGTAAACGGGCTTCCGCCTGAGCTTCCAAGGATAAAGGTAGATGAACAGCCATTTGATCCCCATCAAAGTCCGCATTGAAACCCTTACACACTAATGGGTGTAAACAAATAGTACGCCCCTCTACTAAAGTGGGTTGGAAGGCCTGTATGCCTAATCTATGCAGGGTAGGTGCTCTATTCAACAGTACAGGATGTCCCCGCATAACTTCTTGAAGTATTTCCCATACAATGGGTTCCTTTTCCCAAATTTTCCTTTTAGCAATCCTGACATTAGAAGTAGCGCGTTTCGTGATTAAATCGCGAATTACAAATAGCTGAAAAAGCTTTATTGCTATCTCTAGAGGTAATCCACATTGATGTAATGAAAGTGAAGGACCCACAACAATGACAGAACGCCCCGAGTAATCGACCCGTTTCCCAAGCAGAGTCTCGCGAAACCTTCCCTCTTTACCTTCAATTACATCTGAAAGTGATTTGTATACTTTATTGTGACCATCCCTCGTTGGTTGCCCGCGGGACCCACTATCAAGAAGTGTATCCACGGCTTCTTGTACCAACTTTTCCTGGCACATTACTAAATCTGCTGGCGCTAATTCACTTCTTTTTAATAGATAGGCAAGGTTGTTGTTCCGACGGATAACTCTCTTATAAAGTTCATTAATATCCGAAGTCACTACTTTATCCCCAGACCTATAAACAATGGGTCTCAATTCGGGAGGAAGAACCGGTAATAAGCACAAAACCATCCATTCTGGTTCTACATTTGTTTGAATAAAATGTTTCGCCAATTGCATGCGTCTAATCAAAAAAACTTTTCTTATTCGTCTTTTTCTATCTTCCCATTCATCTCCACTATACCCCTCGTCTTCTAATTCCTTCCATTCGACCAAGGAATTCTCTATAATAATTCGCAAATCCAAATCTGCTAATTGTTCTCTAATAGCACCTGCTCCTGTCGCAATTTCCCGATTTCGAAATGTTGCAAAGCCTGGGGTAGAAAAAAAGGGAGAAATGCTGTGGTTACAGGATGAAATTTCATCTTCGAATAAACCTCGTAATCGTAAGAAAGTGGGTTTTTTAGCGCTGGGCCTAGCAAAAGAGAAATCGCCGTATACTAGGCCCTCCAATTTCTTAAGGGGTTTATCTAAAAGGTTCGCGATATAACTAGGAAGACCTTTCAAATACCACACATGAGTCACGGGACATGCGAGTTTGATGTATCCCATTTGATATCTTCGTATCCGAGAATCAACAAATTCTACCCCGCATTTTTGGCAAAATCTTTCGTCTTCGTTTTCAGCTACGCTCGCTCGAGAATTTCCACAAGCACAAATTCTGCTTTTTATGGGTCCAAAGATTCTTTCGCAAAACAATCCATCTTTTTCTGGTTTATCGGTTTTATAATGAAAAGTAGAGGGCCTTGTGACTTCGCCAACGACTTCCCCATTAGGTAGGTTTTTGTTAGCCCAAGCCTTTATTTGTTGAGGGGAAACGAGTCCAATTTGGAGTTGTTGATGTTTATATTGGTCAATCATAAAATAGAAATAAGAAAAGAATTTATATTTATTCCGATCAAACTTCCTCCCTATTAACCTGGAAGTTCTTCTCAGATACAAGGAAATGATTCAGTTCTAGAGCCAAAGATCGTAGTTCTCGAACGAGCACTCGAAAAGATTCTGGAGGATCCTCGTGATTAGGTACTCTTTTTCCCCAGATCGTAGCATTAAGTATTCCTTGGCGAGCTATAAGATGATCAGATTTATAAGTAAGTATCTCTTGTAAAATATGAGCAACACCAAATCCTTCTAAAGCCCAAACTTCCATTTCTCCTACTCGTTGTCCCCCTTGCTTGGCTCTTCCTCTAACGGGTTGTTGTGTAACAAGTGAGTAGGGCCCAGTAGAACGTCCATGGATTTTCTCATCAACTTGATGAATTAATTTTAAGATATAGGACTTCCCTATTAGAACAGGTTGTTCGAAGGGGTCTCCTGTTCTTCCATCAAATATTCTACTTTTTCCCGGGTACTCGGGTTCAAATACCCATGGATTTTTTGTTTGTTTACTGGCTTCATATAATTCTGAAAACACAAGTTTTCTTGAAGCCTCTTGCTCATATCTCTCATCAAAGGGTGCTATTCTATAATGTTTCTTTAGCAGATCCCCTGCTAATCCGAGCGAGCTTTCAAATATTTGTCCCACATTCATTCGTGAGGGTACTCCTAAGGGATTGAAGACCATATCAACAGGTGTTCCATCTTGCAAATAGGGCATATCTTGCCTAGGCAAAATTTTGGAAATGATCCCCTTATTCCCGTGTCTTCCGGCTACTTTATCCCCAACTTTGATTTCACGTTTCTGTAAAATATATACACGAACCATTATGTCTAGGGGGTCCCTCTGGATCCATTTCACATCGATAACGCGCCCTCTTCCACCTATAGGTAGTTTGAGAGAAGTTTCTTTTGAAGTGGATACCTCAAGACCAAATATGGCCCGTAATAATCCAGCTTCCGCGATATACGACGATTCGCTCGCTATCTGAGGCGTTAATTTACCTACTAAAATATCGCCAGTTTCTACCCAGGATCCCAACCTAACAACTCCATTTCTGTCCAAATTGCGGAGTAAATGTTCTTCTAGATGTGGTATTTCTTTAGTGATTTTTTCAGCGGAGCCTTGGCTTGTCGTATCCGTCTGAATTTCATATTTTCGGATGTGAAAAGAAGTATAAATATCCTCATATACCAAACGTTCGCTAATTAGTACTGCGTCTTCAAAATTGTAACCTTCCCATGGCATATAAGCTACTAATACGTTTTTTCCTAAAGCAAGTTCCCCACCAACTGTAGCAGCTCCCTCTGCTAAAATTTGTCCTTTTTTAATGGATTTACCCCATGGAACCCGAGGTTTTTGGTGCATACAAGTATTTTTGTTAGAGCGCCGATGGGTAACTAAAGGAATACTTATAGTCTTCCCACTACTTGATAAAAGGATCTTGTGACTATCAGTAGAAATGATCTTTCCCTCGCGTTCGGCTATAACGGAAACCCTCGAATCTAGAGCTGTTTGGCGTTCCAATCCAGTTCCAACAATGCACTTCTCGGACCGAGAAAGCGGAACTGCTTGGCGCTGCATATTAGAACTCATTAAAGCCCGATTCGCATCATTATGCTCAATAAAAGGAATGAGAGAACCTCCAATAGAAAAATATTGGAAAGGAAAAATACTTCTAACATGAATCTGTTCCCATGCAATAGTCAGGAATTCTTGACGGTATCTAGCTGGAACAACCTGTTCTTCCTGAATACCCTGATTCAAAGACAAAGAATTTCCTGCTGCTATCATATAATATTCATCTCTATTTGGTGATAAATAAACCACCTGTTTCTCTTTTTTTTCTTTTGCTTTCTCAGATATTTCATAAAATGGACTCTCTATGGATCCCCACCAGTGATCAATTCTCGCATGAATAGCTAAGGATCCAGTAAGTCCAACATTGATTCCTTCGGACGTGTCAATTGGACAAATACGCCCATAGTGACTCGGATGAATATCTCGGCTCCGAAAACTTGCAGTCCTCCCCGTCAATCCTCCAGGACCCAAACAACTCACTTTTCGCCCATGAACAGTTTGTGTCAATGGATTAGTTTGATCAAAAACTTGAGATAAGGGGTATGTGCCAAAAAAGGTCTCATAAGTAGTTATTAATAAAATCGAAGTTGAAGTTGGAGTTACCAAAGTTTGTGGAGTCGGTTTCGATTGACGTATGAATACTCTACGGATAGTTTTTTGAACCGCATGTTGTAAACGATCAAGAGCCAGTCCGAATTGATCTTGTAACAGATCCGCAACCGAACGAATACGTTTATTTTTCAAGTGATTCATATCGTCATCGTCAAGTATACCCGTTCCAAATTTCATTCCAATCAAATGATCCGTAGCGGCCAATACATCTCGTGGTAACAAGAATGTATTGTTCTGAGGTATATCAAGATTCAGTCTCCGATTCATATTTCGTCGACCAATCCTTCCTAATTCACATTTTTGTTGAAAAAATTTCTTTTGTAATTCCTCACATAAGGACTCCGAAAATACCAGGTCCCCACCTACACAAGCAAATTGTTGATAAAACTCCAAAATAGCTTTTTCTTTTGACTCAATCCTCTTCTTCTCCTTAGCATTCGGGAAAGACAAGAGAATTTCAGGGTAGGAAACATTATCTAGAATTTCTCTTAGATTCGAACCCATAGCTGATGATAGAACTAGAATAGATATCTTTTGTTTTCTACTTACGCGAGCCCATATCCTTTCTTTTTTATCAATTGCTAATTCCGATCTTCCTCCCCAATCTGATATTATAGTCCCGGTGTAGATAGAAATTCCCTTATGGTCTAATTCCGAGCGGTAGTAAATACCAGGACTTAGCAATATTTGATTGATCACAATTCGGTATATTCCATTTATTATAAAGGTTCCTAAGGAATTCATTATAGGAATGTTTCCAATAGAAATGGTTTGCTTTTGCACATCGAAACCAAAAATTAATCTCGCAGATACATATAATTCGGAAGAATAGGTGAGTGATTCATACACAGCATCCCTTTCTTTTATTGAGGGTTCTAGCAATTGATATCCTTTCGCAAATAATTGAAATGCAATTTCGTGATCTGGATCTTTAATTGTTGGAAACTTCTCAAGTTCTTCTGCCAAGCCTTGATTAATGAACCTAAAAAATCCCTCGAATTGGATCTGACTAAATCCGGGTATTGTGGACATTCCCTCATTTCCATTCCGGAGCATCTTAAGTTTCCTTTTTATCGAAGAAAAATTCCATTATCAGCTCACTCTTCATCAATCCCTATGGATCGATCTAGCAATCATGGAATCTATATTCTGTTTACTGAATCACATGAAATTCTAGGGAACTCCACATACGTATTTCATATATGTATTTCATACATATGAATAGAGACAATTTCGAGGAAAGTTCGAATTTGCCAGGGGTACAAATCGAATGAAAATGAATTGATAAAACATTCCTAGAAAAAAATTCTGCCACTTAATGATATTCTAATCAGATTGGATGGCAAAGATTTCTCATTTTATCTCCTTTCTATGAATGGGATAAAGCCATAATATAATAATTTATAAGCACTAGAAAGTTTGACTTTAGTTCGATTTAGAATAGCACGCTTAGTTTAATTTCAAAAAAGAATTTGAGGGTTCTTTTTTGTTTCGTAGTAGTAGAATTGCTAGAAAATATAGGATTTCATTGTAGAATCCTAAAATAAAGTAAGTCCTTTTTTTAAGTACATGCCAATCTAGTTATCCACCTCTCCACATATCCCTGCTTTTATCGTAATTTCACTTGGGTGGGCCAAGATGGTCAGGTCATACTCTATATCAGAGCAAATTTCCTTTTTTTATTCAAGATATTTAATGCAATGAAAAATTAAAGCACGATTCCCCATAGAGATATGTACATAAGGGGGATCCATGGATAATAATGCTGTTATGGATAATAATGCTGTTCGGACCTGGAGTTTACCTATACACGGATTAGGCATAAACCCATTCTATTTTATTATGCCATTAAAAGGAAGGGGGGGAGAGAATACTGATTTAAGAGTCGTTCACTACTGCAATTCAAAAAAAAGGAGAATTCTAGTTAATGGTTCCAATTTGTTCTGAATTTTGCAGCCTGTGACTGGAAATCCACTTTTTCTCCTTTTTCATCTCAATAGAAAGAAAAGGGAAGTTTTCTAGTGTTAGCAATGTGTGTTTTAAGATAGAATCCATGGAGGAGAATAATCGAAACTGGATCCAAAAAAAGCAGGAATAGATTTTTGGAAAAATATTGGAAAAAAGTAAGTAGAATTAGATTCAAGATAAAAGAAAGGGGGTTTTAGTAAGAAAACGTGGATGAATACTTGCTCTTTTCTCGATTTTAGATCGGATTTTTTGGCGGCATGGCCAAGCGGTAAGGCAGGGGACTGCAAATCCTTTATCCCCAGTTCAAATCTGGGTGCCGCCTGATCAATAAAATACTTAGGCTTATAGTACTGATCGAACTCGACAAATTCGTACCCCGCATAAGCTGGGGCAAGAGAATAACTAGGCCTGGCGATACTGGATTTTGAGAATCCATAGTTCTATTAGGGTTTGTTTTGTCGGTAGTGGCCCAATCGGCTACCAATAGGGATGAGGTAGCGTTTACTTATTCTTTTATTAATTTGAATTGATTCTTAATTGATTCGATTCGAGAATTTAAAACTACGAGGCTAAGATGTCAGAAATCTTGATATTCAAAGGGCTCCTAAGGGGCATTCTTTTTTTTTCAATCTAAGATTGAAGAAGGGACTCCACGAAGGAATATCAAGACTTCCTAATTATTATACATTTTATTTATCGTACATCTTATGCTACCTACATACACTAAAGTAAGGGCTACTGATTCCGTCGAGAATCAGATTGAATAGGCTGATCAAAAATCAATTTCGGAGTTGTGGATAAAGTCTCCTCATTCTTTCATAGAATGATAGAAAGCGGGGCTGTAGGGTTTAGGTTAAAAATAAACATAGGCAAGGTAGGTATCCAATAAATATTTATCTATCCTAATTTTATGGTATATTCTGACGTCCTTTGCTTATAAAAAAAAGGTAACAAAAGGAAGAAAAAATCTTTCTATTCCCGCGTCTTCCATTCAGGACATCATCCCCGTACTCTTTTTTAAGGAAAAGGGCTATGTATCGTATTTATACTTAATGCTCTCCAATTCTACCAGAAATCCTATAAGAATTTGTTAGGAGTAAATTCCTTGAACTCATTCATCCATAGCCTTAGGGCAGAATCCCTTTTTGACTCTGTACCCTTGATTCCACTATGATTATTGATCAATAGTAGAATAATTTCTTCATAGAAATAGGAGACATAATTTACATGGATATAGTAAGTCTCGCTTGGGCTGCTTTAATGGTAGTCTTTACATTTTCTCTTTCACTAGTAGTATGGGGGAGGAGTGGACTCTAGGGATACTACTAATTGATTGAGTAGTCGAATTGTTGTATCAACTCTTTTCTTTAATTGATCCTTTTGCATTAATCATTTTGCCAAACTTTATTCTTTCTTTCTTTAGTTTTGTTTCACTCCTGTAAGAAACTCTTGTAAGAAGGAGTCGTTCTATTCTACTCTATAGAAATAGAAAGAGCGATTACAGCAATTCATAATTTCTACTAGAAGTGACGAATGGTTAAAAAAGTTCTATACATAAGAAAATTAGACTTTCTTCCACGGAGCTATTCACAACATATCGCACACTTTCCATTTGTTTTATACTCTTTTCTTATTCTTAGAAAAATTTTTATGCTCTTTTGAAGCATCTCGCCGCATGTTTAAGCATGAAAGATTCGCTGATTTTGACTTTTACTTTTTTTCTTTTACTATAGTCTATTCTCATATTATTTTTCTCTCCCTCCATGGATTCTTTCGTGAAGAATTGTCTTCGATTTTTTTATTTTGACTTGATTGAAATTAAGTGGATGCAGTGAAAAAAGAAATTGAATTAGACTACTATTTCAATCTACTAATCTATTCTATGTAGATTCAAGATAATATAATAGAAAGACTCTAAAGTGTGGTAGAAAAAACTATATGTAGTTCTTTCTACCACACTTTATGATTCCAACCAGATCCTTTCATTTAAGACTTGGATTTTTATTTTATTTAATCCCTTTTTCATTTCTTCAATGATTAATTGGAATTCCAATTAATCATTTTGGCTGACTGTTTTTACATAAATAATAAGTAAAAAGGCAGTAGGAACTAGAATGAACAGTGCAGTAGCAATAAATGCGAGAATATTGACTTCCATAACCTCTTTTTTTTTCGCAATAACTCGGGATGTAATCCCATGGAGAGGAAAAAGGGGTATCCTGTAAATTCAAGGGGAGGACTTGCATTCTGATAATACTGAATCAATTCAATATTATGAATATCGGATCTATCAAATCAATTCATGGTTGAGAGTGGAATAGTATAACATAGGAAGATCCCTTATCCATACTAAGACCAAAATTGGTTTTTTGATTGGATTAGGAATTCTCTCTTTTTTTCATCCTTTTCTACTTTTTCTTTTCTATATCTATAACCCACGATCTTTCTTATCTTATCCAATTTCCCTTCCTTTTTCTTATAGTTATACATACAATTATGTATGTATGTATTATATGACCGACTTTCTATGGGTCACATAGACATACAAATAAGCAGTAGAAGTAGAAGTGAGATGGAGAAAAGAGGGCTTAAATAAAAAAAATCGAATATTTTAAATTTAGGAAAAAGGGCGTTTGCTTTGCTTGGTTTTTCTTTTATTTTATTAGGTTACTATCAATATCCACTTTTTGGGTCTAAAGATAAGAGCGGATCCATAAAAAAGGAGTCCGCAAATGGAATGAGAATGAGATAGATTCTTTCCAATTAGTCATTGAACATACACAAACAAAGTTGGAACTACAAAATGGAAGGGGCCTGGTTTAACCCAAAAAGTACTAATTATATTAAATTCACTGTCTAAGAATAAACGAATACAATTTATGTATGGATTCCGATAAAATACCGGTACTCTATTCCATAATCCATAAGAGTCGAATAGGAAGTTAAGATGAGGATGGTATCATCATAAGGATAGAGTAATATCCTAAATTATACTAATCCACGTATGATATGTATGTCTTTCTTTATCAACCGGGAGTAGTGAAAAAAGAAATTCCTATAGGCCTTCCCTCCCTCTTTAATGAAAAATGCGAAATCAAAAAAGTGAAGTAAGGATGCCCCATAGGTATTTGATCTTGTCTCCTGCCCCCTTTTTTTGATGGAAATTTTTTATGGAAAAAGGAAAGATGAATTTACCCATTCATTGAACCCTAGTTCGGGACTGACGGGGCTCGAACCCGCAGCTTCCGCCTTGACAGGGCGGTGCTCTGACCAATTGAACTACAATCCCCGCGGGGTGTATGGCATACCTATACCTATTTTTAAATAGAACCATAAGAAGATTCGATTCGTCTGTCGTACTCTAAGAAATAGACGAATCATATACTACATACCCATATATCGTATGTGGGTATAGTGAGAGTGACATAACTAGTATGTCGCGATTTTTTATCGCTTAAAATGGATGATAATCCACCTTTCAATAAGAAAAACTCTTTTGTTTGTAAAAAAGGAATGAGAGAAATATGGATTAGAAAGAAATTTCCCCCTTTCTCTTTATCCTTTATTTCTATGGATCAGACATTTTTTTTTATGGAAGAAAAAAAATGGATTTAGTTCATATTCACGAAGCCCTAGATTTTTGGGCCGAGCTGGATTTGAACCAGCGTAGACATATCGTCAACGAATTTACAGTCCGTCCCCATTAACCGCTCGGGCATCGACCCAGGAAGAATTTATTCTAGGGTTTTTGATAATCTATGATTAACCTCCTTTCATAATACTCCCTACCCCCAGGGGAAGTCGAATCCCCGCTGCCTCCTTGAAAGAGAGATGTCCTGAACCACTAGACGATAGGGGCATCACTAAACGATAGGGCCATATACAACCGCTCGTCATTATACTATAATGATAGTATGAGCAGTTTTTTAGAATTGTCAATATACTCGAAGAGTATAACTAGATCCAAAGCAAAGAGTCTTTCCTACTTTTCTGTTATGCTTTCTTAGGATTTTTTTTAGTTGATGGTTAGGTTAATTCACGGATCATCTCCTACTTTTTAGGGAAATTCATTTAAAGGGTATAGAATAAGAATAGATTAATAAAAGGGATTCTAGATTAGTTCAGTACAGGTAGTGATTTGATTGATCTAACAGGAAAAAGAGTCCAATTTGATTTCTTTTTTGCAATTTACACTCCGTGCTTCATTTAGTGTTCAGACCAAAAATGCATGCATCCCACACTAAGTCATAAAATTCAAGAAAAAAATAGAGAAATTTTCAAAAACAACGAAAAAAAGGTGAATAAATAATAAATTTAGTAGAAAAGTACTTTATCGGATTCGAACCGATGACTTACGTCTTACCATGGCATTACTCTACCACCAAAATAAAAAGCCCTTTATCGGATTTGAACCGATGACTTATGCCTTACCATGGCATTACTCTACCACTGAGTTAAAAGGGCTTTATCGGATTTGAACCGATGACTTATGCCTTACCATGGCATTACTCTACCACTGAGTTAAAAGGGCTTTTTAACTCAATTCCAAAATTAGCCACTTTGATTTCCCATTATGGGTCTACTGCATAATGTACATAATATATGTACATATAGAGATATATGTAGAGATTATATATGTATATATCGAGATCGAGATATAGAAGTTTATTCATGGCAAGGTTCAAAATCTTGAGAAAATCAAGAAAAATAAGAAAATCTTTCATATTCTCTCTTATCACTTGCACAAAGTAGAGGTTTTTTTTTTATTTTATTATATAAAAAAATACATATAATAAAATACGTGAAGAGAGGGTTGACAAACTAAAAAATTATGAGTATAATTATGAGTATAGTAGTATCCAATATACTTGAAGAGGGTAAGTTCATAGGTATGTAAACACGATCTCGGACGACTCACTAAACCAAAGCACGGAAATTAGATTCCTTAGAGGAGGAGGACAAATATGAATCAATATTTGAATAGAATAAAACAAATAAAACAAAAGACCAAAAAAAAGGCCAAAGGGGCAATAAGAGCTGCATTCAAAAAAATGGTAGACTTTTTCTTTTTTATCTTTAGGCTATTGACTTTTCACGTGCTCAGAACGTTCTGCAGAATTAGGGACTTTTTTCTTCTATTGGCTGATCTTATGGTGAGAATTTTCTCCATTTATGTTTTGTTTCCTCTAATTGTAATTGGGTGGGGTATAAAGGAATTCGCGATCTTAATATACCCATATGGCTGGGTAGCAATTTTCAGTGAGATACTTCTTCTCTGTTTTGGTGAGAGATTGAAACTATTTTTAACAGGCATCTCTTGGAAAAACCTTCGAGTTCAAAACTTTTCCATTTTTCTTAAAAAGTTTTGGACGGATTTGTTGAAGCGATTTTTAACAGGTACCCCTTGGAAAGGGGGTACTTGAATATTCTCCAAGGATTCTAGTTGGTGCATTTTGAACAAACTATGTTAGAGTTTTAGCACCAATTTGCTTGTAAAAAGTGGGCAGTAGAATTTATATTGCAGAGTAGAAAAATTATTCTACTGCCTGCCCAACAAAAAATAATAAACCATACCCTACATACCTAACTCCTCCCGGCTATGGGTTTTCTGTTTCCGAAGACTAGGAAAAAAGGAGGATTCTGGAACCCTAAGGGTTCGATGGTATATGGATATGAAAAATATAAGATTTCCGATCCTAGCGGGAAAAGGAAGGGAACAGATACCCAATATGATTCTTGAGAGGAACATTTGGTAATGGTCTTGGTCCTCTATGCTTTTTTTATGTGTTCTTAGTTCTATTCATCTTCTTTGATTCTTTTAAACAAGAATCTAATAAACTAGAATTGAGTGGAAAAGAGGGGAGGAAATTAGTAAATGGAGAGGATCGACTAACCAGAGACATTTAGGATCTTCTTTACATCAGGTAAATCCTTACCTGAGAAATTTTGGTCAGGATTTACCTGACGTAATCAGGTAAATCCGTCGGGTCCTGTCCGCCTTTCTCTTTAAGTTACGACTCTTTGTTTCTTGCTTCTCTCAAGCCATAGGGAAAGTCTATGATGAATTTTTGAAATTCATCTCACTCTTTCTCTAGGGCTCGGACTTCATGATAAGTGGGGAAGAAAACATCTTCCCCAATTTCTTTGTTCAGAATTGAACAAAAAGGAAAAGGAAGAAAGGGATTTAAGGGGGCAGTGCTGCCCCCTATATCTCCTAGTGTATATTGTAGGAATAATCAAACTATTCCTTACAGCAGTCTGGCACACTTACGTCCTCGCAAAGCAAATAATGATCATTGTAGTCGTAACCATAGAATAAGAATACGACCCCAATCGAAATGCATACATTAGGTTCATACGCTATTGGGATGGTAAGAAGATATGTATTTTACAGACCAGAGAGGCTATCTAAACCCTAAAATAAAGGCCCGCGATCGAAGTACCAATCGCTCACTGTCATGAACCTTCTCCATTTGATTCAATAAGGGGGAATTAGCCTCCTTCTCGAATGGCTACCCTTGACAAAGGGTAGCGTTGGTATCATAATCTACATGTAGCGGGTATAGTTTAGTGGTAAAAGTGTGATTCGTTCTATTAATAACTGAATTTGAAATGATATACTTAAGGTGTCCTTAAGTTTTTTATATTCCGATGAAAACTTTAGTTCTTATAAAGGATTTAATCCTTTTCCTCTCAATAGCATATTGAGGAAGAATATACATTCTCGCGATTTGTATCCAAAGACTAATGGAAATTGCATCCAAAATACAAATTGGATTATGAGTACAGAGTCGCGAAGCATAATTTTGCATTGGATTAAGTATTCCCATTTTTTAAATATGAGTAAAGGATCTATGGATGAAGATACAAAAAAGTTTATTTCCAATCGTAACTAAATCTTCTTTTGTTAAAAAAGGAAATGGAAGCCAAATAGCTAAAAAACGGTAGTTTTGGTTTACTAGAACCATCAGCATATTGTTTCAGCTCGGTGGAAACCCAATTCTTTTCCTCAGGATCTCTTGAATAAAATTAGGGAACGAAGTAAGTAGATTAGATAGATTTAGTAGAATTTCTATTTCCTACTCTATAGGGATCATCTAGAAAGCGGAGAGCTTTGGTTCCATTCAGATAGAAAAGCTGACATAGATGTTAAGTGGTGAGAATATCCATAAAGGAGCCGAATGAAATCCAAATTTCATGTTCGGTTTTGAATTAGAGACGTTAAAAATTATCAACCAACGTCGACTATAACCCCTAGCCTTCCAAGCTAACGATGCGGGTTCGATTCCCGCTACCCGCTCCATTCTGTATAAAAGGACTATTCTATTTGTCTAGACATGGTAGAGGCCTGTATTCAACCCTTTTTCGTCCACCAGTTTCCGGCCCTCCAGAGCGGAGTAGAGCAGTTTGGTAGCTCACGAGGCTCATAACCTTGAGGTCACGGGTTCGATTCCCGTCTCCGCACTTAGCTGTCTGTATAAAAGGACTATTCTATTTGTATGGATATGGTAGAGGGCTGGGCGGTATCCAACCCTTTTTTATTCATTAGTTCCCGGCCCTAGAGGGCCAAATTGAGCAGTTTACAAAGTCACTTGCCCCTACAAGAAGAAATCTCAAGGCTCCTTCCTACCCTGCAGAAAAGAAAAATGAAATGAAAGAAAGGCACAGTCTACCTCCCTTCCCTTTAAAAGCAGTTTGCCAGTTGTTCGTCTCGGTGAATCCCTGATTTAGGGAGTCCTGTTGGCGAGTTCGATTCCCGCCGCCGGGCCCCCTTTTTTTTGAGTGGGGTGCAAAGGAAGGGTAAGATAGTAAGGGATACGGTATTAGACTAACACCTACTTAATTTAATATAAGTAGTTAAGTAGTCAACTAGACTAAATTTTTTATCATAGTACCTTACTAAATTAAGCTGGCGAGCGGCGGGAATCGAACCCGTATCTTCTCCTTGGCAAGGAGATGTTTTACCAT